GGTTAAAAGTTTTTTTTTGTTCGAATCTTTCATTTCATTTCAAGTAATTGGTTGGTCGAAATATACTATAATATAATAAAATAAATATACTATAATAAATACAAAATACAAGAATAGATAATATTTAATGAAAGAAAGAGAACATAGTTGGAACAATCAATATTCGTGATGCAACAACGGTTGCATTAGATGCAAAACAAAGGTTCTTTCTTGACCGAACTACAAGTATGGAACTCCATGATATGGAAAGACAGAATATAGAACCTAAAAGGATAATGGAAGTTGTTCGTCTTTGAATCGCGTTGGACCCCCCAAAAAGAATAAAAATGAAAGTAAAGGTTTTATTTTTTTGATAGATCGTTTCGATATATCGTAGGGCACTTTTTTTCTTCTCATTCGAGATATTATGGGCAATTAACCAACCTATTAATGTACTGAATCCAATGAGTTAAAAAAAAATAAGTAAAAGGTAATATCAGGTCGTTCGTCCCAAAATGGATTAGATCCTTTTTATTGAAAAAGAAAAGAAATGATCAAAATTGAAGTTCTTTTCAAATCCAATTTTTTTATTTTATTCCAAAATTACTTAAATATAATTTCATTTTTGAATGAAGTTACACGACACAGTTCTTATTACTATTACTTTACTCAACTCACGAATTGCACAATGAATCTGTCGATTCGGAATCACAGGACCGATCGATGTCACAGCTGATGAATCAAGAACTTTCAATTGAACTAAACTAATCCTGTCAATTGGTTTTTTCTTACCGTTACTGTTGTATCTGGGAAAATTGAAACTTAGGTAAGTGTTTTATCAACATATGTAACAAAAGAACATATCTAATTTAGCTCTTTCATGCCTACTATAACTAGTTATTTCGGTTTTCTACTGGCTGCTTTAACTATAACCCCAGCTCTATTGATTGGTTTGAATAAGATACGACTTATTTGAAATGAATTGAATGAACAATTCATAAAAATGAATATTTCTCTGAGATTCCAGGTGTTCCATGGTTCCTTTCCACATCAATTGCCAATTCTTGGTTATTGAGATTCACGGATAATTCAGATTAATATTTAGGGATAGATCTTACCCATCTTTTTATCCCCTCAAAAAACCGAAATGATTGAAGTTTTTCTATTTGGAATCGTCTTAGGTCTAATTCCTATTACTTTGGCGGGATTATTCGTAACTGCATATTTACAATACAGACGTGGTGATCAGTTGGACCTTTGATTGAGTAACATTTATTTTTTTTTGATTGACCTCCTCCCTGCGGGAGGTCAAATTCAAGTTTCAATTAAACTTTTTTTTGTTAAGTTTTTTTATTGTGATTCGACATAACATAAACGGAATCACGCTCTGCAGGATTTGAACCTACGACATCGGGTTTTGGAGACCCGCGTTCTACCGAACTGAACTAAGAGCGCTTTCTTATTACAGGAGATACGACTGTAGTGTAAAGAAAAGGTTTTTTTACCCCCAAACATATCTTGCATACGTATAGCATGCAAAAATGAAAGATTATGTCCAATTTCAATCGATCTTAATTAATCCCTCGTTACTGCCCATAAGAGAAGTAATAGGTAGGGATGACAGGATTTGAACCCGTGACATTTTGTACCCAAAACAAACGCGCTACCAAGCTGCGCTACATCCCTTTTTATAGTTCTTGTACAGTGTCATTGTACAAAATCCCTGTCTTGTTTTCCACATTGTTATTTTCCCCTCTATCTATATACAATTTTCTTGTCATTTCTTTGGTTTCATATAATAAAATTATTTTATACATCTGAAACCTAACGTATAAAAAAAAATTAAAATTTATCTTATCGGTGTATCGTATAAAAAAAAATAATAAAAATTTATCGGAAATGCTCAGGAAGAAGGGGTCATCTTTTTCTTTTTTAGGGACAGGAAAATCTCATCTATTGATTCATTGTACATATCTATTTTAGTTAGGAATTCCGCGTAAAGTAAAAAAAATACAAATGATCTTGAACTACAACATCTGACCATACATATATGTATTACAATAAAGAAGGAGGATTTTCAATGCGAGATATAAAAACATATCTTTCCGTGGCACCTGTGCTAACTACTCTATGGTTTGGGTCTTTAGCAGGTCTATTGATAGAAATTAATCGTTTATTCCCAGATGCCTTGTCATTCCCTTTTTTTTAATTCTAGTTATTAATATGCGAAGAAATGAAGAAAATTAGGGATACAATTCTACGTGACGTGACTAAAATTTCGCCCCTTCCTTTTTTTTTTCAGTTCTTTAGGATAGGAGGATAGGAAGGAAAAAAAAGAAAAAGTGTATTGTATTGAACCTCGACAAAAATCTGGTGAATCTAAGATCGAATTTTGGGGAACAGAAACGGAAATGTGTATCCAGATCTAGGGCAGGATCCACGAAATCATAGCATAGAAAGAAGATACTTAAATGAAATATTGGGATTTAAGATAGGAATAATTGATAGTTAGAAAGAAATTGTATTACTTAATTATTACTTTATTATTAATTATTACTATTACTCTATTAATATTAATTGTAATTATATAATTACAACACATACAACACAACGAAATCTTTAGCTTTAGAAATGAAAATTTAATTTCAAGTTAGTAACTTCTATTGATTTTCTTATTTATTTTTTTGTTCTTTTATTCTTCTTCAGTTCGGGTCGAAAATAGAAGAAGTTAAGTCGATCCAAATCAAAAGGGGGTTCATGTCCAAGGGTAAAGATGTCAGAGTCAGAGTTATTTTTGAATGTACCAGTTGTGTCCGAAATGGTGTCAATAAAGAAAAGCCGGGTATTTCTAGATATATTACTCAAAAGAATCGACACAATACATCCAGTCGATTAGAATTGAGAAAATTTTGGCACTATTGTCACAAGCATACGATTCATGGGGAAATAAAGAAATAGATGGAACGTGTGCGCGATCTTTCCAAGGAACAGGAAGAGGAAGAACTTAACATATTTAAGTTAACATATTTAACTTAACACATATAATATAACACATATAATATAACACATATAATATAACATATATAATATACATAATATATACAATACAAATAAAACCCGATTTAATTTTCATATATATATATACTATACATATACATATGATGTGTGTTATATATGATATGTATAATATAAACGATGCGAATCAAAGCCTATTTCGGTCAGATCTGAAATGAATAAAGAAATAGAATTTTAGAGATAAGGAATAAACCATGGATAAATCCAAGCAACCTTTTCGTAAATACAAGCGATCCTTTCGTAGGCGTTTGTCCCCAATTGGATCGGGGGATCGAATCGATTATAGAAACATGAGTTTAATTAGTCGATTTATTAGTGAACAAGGAAAAATATTATCTAGACGGGTGAATAAATTGACCTTGAAACAACAACGATTAATTACTATTGCTATAAAACAAGCTCGTATTTTATCTTTGTTACCTTTTCTTAATAATGAGAAACAATTTGAGAGAGCCGAGTCGATCCCCAGAACTACTGGTCCTAGAACCAGAAATAAGTAAACATACTACTCAATTGACTCAAAACTCCAATCGGAACTCAAGCTCAGATTGATGTTTTGTTCAAAAGGCCTAGAATCCCGATTTTTTTCTTGTGTTATAAGAAATAACAAATGGGGGAAGAAGAAATCTTTTTTTTTATTGAAACATGTTCGTTCATTCCTACTACTTATCTTACTTAATTTTTTTTATTCTATCTTCCCGGAGTTCATTCTCCGGGGAATTCTGTTTCAATTTCAATCATTTCTGTATTATTTTTTATAATATCATATCCTTTATTTGATAATCTTATTGGAAATCATGTAAAGACAATTCTTATTTGATATAGATATTTGCGCAAGTATTTTACGATTAAGAAGCAATTGCTTCTTGTACAGATTTGGTATTAATCTACTATAATTATAGAATATCTTATTCTCACGAATTACTGCATTTATTCGAGTGATCCACAAACTACGAAAATCCCTCTTTTGCCTGCCTCTATCTCGATGAGAGGAAACCAAAGCTCTCATTTTCTGTTGAGTAGTCGTTCGAGTAAGTCTTGAATGAGCCCCAATAAAGGTTGATGCAAATAAACAAATTTTTGTTCGACGTTTCCGAGCTGTATATCCTCGTCTAACTCTGGTCATTGAATCAAATTAAACCTTAATGAATAACTAATTGATTTCTCTTCTTTCAGTCATCCTTTACCCCCCGTCAATTAATAACAAAACGGATTATTCCGATATATAAAATATAAATTCCAATGGCTTTTGCTACTATGACTTTCCCCAACCACGATTTTTTATTCCTTCCAGGCATTTCGCCTGGAAATAATAAATTCTAACGATACCAAATAAAAAAAATAGTGGGTTCCATCGTTTCTATGGTTACTTTTTTTTTAAACGGTGAGGTCCTCTCTATACACCGGAGCCTCTTCTTTCATTTTATCAAATGTTATTGTTAACTTGTATAGTTCACATTCTTTGGCTCTACCCATCAATTATACAGTAATAGTTCTTTTCACAATAAGAGTTATCCATACAGTGACGGCATTTAATTATGAAAGTTGGCTAGGTAGCTGACCCTCTTAGTCCGTTCTTTCAAGAATAGGAGTATAACCTTTTTGCTTCTTATAATACCATTTCCTCCGCTTAATGGATAACCATTTGCCCCCAATGGGGAATTGCTTTTCATCTCAAATCTAGGTGATTGGATTTGCACCAATGTAAACCATAAATTCCAAACACAATATAGGTATATGATAGATCTTCTCTATCTATCCTATTCATTGGTACTGGTCACTGATACTGTAAAATTGTCTCATTTGTTCGAACTCATGATCTGAACGAGTCGCACATACACCCTAGTGCATGTTCCTCGACGCTGAGGACATCCTCTAAGAGCGGGGGATCTCGTGACATTTCTTATTGGCTGTCTTGTGTTTCTAATAAGTTGTTTAATAGTTGGCATGTCGTATGTATATATAGTATAGAATTCTAGAATGGAATGGGTTGGTTTAGATCGATCTTAACCTGATGATTGATGATCATGAATTTTTTTTTCTATTCAATATCAAATCGCAGAAAATTCGAATTATGGTTTGAAATGGATTTACATGAAATCCCTAGTATTTTCATTTTCGACCGCTACAAGATCAACAATGCCATGAACTTGGGCTTCTGTTGCTGACATAAAAACATCTCTTTCCATGTCTTCGGATACAACCCATAAAGGATTACCCGTTCTTTGTACATAAACCTTTGTGAGGGTTTCGCGAAGTTTCAGTAGTTCTTCCGCTTCCAGGATAAATTCGCCTGCTTGTGCTTCATAAAAAGAACTAGCAGGTTGGTGAATCATAACCCTGATGATATTGATATAACATCATGAACGGTTCTTCTATCTTGCACGATTGGGCTAAAGTAAGGGATAAAAAAAATATAAGAAAAAAAATAGAATTGTACAACCATACAGGCATCTTTTGTGCATACGGCTCTACAATGGAATTTACTTTTTCTTTTTCTTCTCTTCTATTCTATTGAAGAAAGAAATAGAATCCATCCGATCCAGATCGTTGAATGATCCATTTACCACCCTTCCTTTCGTAGGAGTAAAAAAAATACTATGATGGTTCTGTTGCTTTATATATTTATTTTGTCTGTGATTTAGCAATCCCAAAGTTCCTTTCTGATACGATCAAATAAGGAAAAAAATGATCTTTTTTTTTTCATTTTTGTACTTTTTCTTTCATAACATAAATATCAGAAAGAAAATTCTGGTGTGGAAAAGAATGGTTTGTGACGCTGAAATGTACCCCCGACACATAAGATCAAATCCGAAATGACCTCTGTTTCATACTACTATCTCGACATAAAATCTCATGTTATGAAAAAAACAATAATGGTTTGCTCATATCGAACTCGAAGTGCCATGCTATTATTACTTATTATTCATATTCAATATGGGAAGGCATAGTCTTCCTTTTTTTTTTCAAATAAAAAAACTCATTGGCGCCAAGCGTGAGGGAATGCTAGACGTTTGGTAATTTCTCCTCCGACCAGAATGAAAGATCCCATTGAAGCGGCTAATCCCATGCATATTGTATGCACATCGGGTGGCACAAATTGCATAGTATCATAAATGGCTATTCCGGGTATTACCCATCCGCCGGGAGAGTTTATAAATAAATAAAGATCCCTAGTATCATCTTCTATACTGAGATATACCATGAGACCAACAAGTTGATTCGAGATCTCGCTATCAACTTCTTGTCCTAAAAAAAGTAATCTTTCTCGATAAAGTCGGTTGATTAGGACAAAATTGGTTCCCTTAGGAACCGTACGTGCACCTTTGGATGCATACGGTTCAAAAAAAAAATTGCGAAAAAAAAAGAATCAATGTGTCGATTCCAGTTCTATTTCTTTTTTTTTTTCTGTAACAGGTTTCTGTTTTGTTTTTCTAATGAAGGGGGTTTTCTTCTTCTATTTTTCAAAAAACATAAGATGAGTTTTTGTTCCCTTACCTATAAAAAAAAAGAATTTACTGAAATTATTGAACTAACCTCTCATTGATGTATTGTTTCATCGAGATTCAAATCACGATGTCATTTTATTGTTACTGAATGGGCCCTTTCAATTTTTTTAGGTTCATGTTTGTTCTACTCCGGGAAAAGATATGCCCGAATTCCATTTGTACATATAGGGCAAATGATCTCAGTACCACTTTTTTTTGTTACGACTTCTTTTTCAATTTGTTTCATGTCTTCTCCAAACTATTCGATGTATTCATCATACTACTCCATTGGTTGGCAGTTTGAGATCGCTCCTATAGTAAGTATAAGAATCGTTTATGATATAAGTGGTAATCGTACATATATTATCAATTTGTTACCAATTTGGTATTTTCTGAGCGGAGCCTGGAGACTTTATTTTATCAGTCCAAGTCAACCATAAATTCTTCTAATTGATAAAATTGATCCCCAATATAAATTGATCTAATTGTACTTCACGCTCCAAATGATTGATGGTTCACTCAATCTCAATACAATATTTCTTGGGAGAAACAGAGGATATCTCGATCGGGGGAGAGAACGGGTAAATCCCATATGACCCAATATGTCTGACAAGTCGCACTATACGTCAACCCAAACTGCATCTTCCTCTCCAGGACTCCGAAAAGGTACTTTTGGAACACCAATGGGCATTAAATTAAAGAAAAAAAATTAAGTACTATACTTCACTTTAATATGGAAACGTAACAATGGGTTTATTGTCTTCATCCTTTTTTCTCTTTATTCTATTTTCTAGATAGATTGATTGGAAGGTTTATAGAGTAAGATAGAATGAATAAAGAAAAATTTTAACGAACGGAGCAATCGATCGTTCGAATGATAAAATAAACAAGTATCTATGCATTCGTTCCCACAAAATGGGACCAATTCTCCCATTGCGTATTGGTACTTATCGGGTATAGAATAGATCTGCTTCTCTTTGTTCTTATGAACAGAATTGTTCCGTTATTTTCAATGGAACGGAATAAATATTAACTCTTTCTCATACAGAATCCGCTGAAAAGGTTAGGTACTTAGGTACATAGTATAGTCCTTTCCAATGCGATAAAATAAGGTGACATAGTGTCTATTTATCTTTGATAAAGGGGTATTTCCATGGGTTTGCCTTGGTATCGTGTTCATACTGTCGTATTGAATGATCCCGGTCGATTGCTTTCTGTCCATATAATGCATACAGCTCTAGTTTCTGGTTGGGCCGGTTCGATGGCTCTATACGAATTAGCGGTTTTTGATCCCTCTGACCCTGTTCTTGATCCAATGTGGAGACAAGGTATGTTCGTTATACCCTTCATGACTCGTTTAGGAATAACCAATTCGTGGGGTGGTTGGAGTATTTCAGGAGGAACTATAACGAATCCGGGTATTTGGAGTTATGAAGGTGTTGCAGGGGCACATATTGTGTTTTCTGGCTTGTGCTTCTTGGCAGCTATCTGGCATTGGGTATATTGGGATCTAGAAATATTCTGTGATGAGCGTACGGGAAAACCTTCTTTGGATTTGCCCAAGATCTTTGGAATTCATTTATTTCTCTCAGGGGTGGCTTGCTTTGGCTTTGGCGCATTTCATGTAACAGGTTTGTATGGTCCTGGAATATGGGTATCCGATCCTTATGGACTAACTGGAAAAGTACAATCTGTAAATCCAGCGTGGGGCGCGGAAGGTTTTGATCCTTTTGTTCCGGGAGGAATAGCCTCTCATCATATTGCAGCGGGTACATTGGGCATATTAGCAGGGCTATTCCATCTTAGTGTCCGTCCGCCTCAACGTCTATACAAAGGATTACGTATGGGAAATATTGAAACTGTGCTTTCTAGTAGTATCGCTGCTGTTTTTTTTGCAGCTTTCGTTGTTGCTGGAACTATGTGGTATGGTTCAGCAACTACCCCAATCGAATTATTTGGTCCCACTCGTTATCAGTGGGATCAGGGATACTTTCAGCAAGAAATATATCGAAGAGTTAGCGCCGGACTAGCCGAAAATCTGAGTTTATCGGAAGCTTGGTCTAAAATTCCCGAAAAATTAGCTTTTTATGATTACATTGGTAATAATCCGGCAAAAGGGGGATTATTCAGAGCAGGCTCAATGGACAACGGGGATGGAATAGCTGTTGGATGGTTAGGACACCCCGTCTTTAGAGATAAAGAAGGGCGCGAGCTTTTTGTACGTCGTATGCCTACTTTTTTTGAAACATTTCCGGTAGTTTTAGTAGATGGAGACGGAATTGTGAGAGCCGATGTTCCTTTTAGAAGGGCAGAATCAAAGTATAGTGTTGAACAAGTAGGTGTAACTGTCGAGTTCTATGGTGGCGAACTCAATGGAGTTAGTTATGGTGATCCTGCTACTGTAAAAAAATACGCTAGACGTGCCCAATTAGGTGAAATTTTTGAATTAGATCGGGCTACTTTGAAATCCGATGGTGTTTTTCGTAGCAGTCCAAGGGGTTGGTTCACTTTTGGGCATGCTACGTTTGCTTTGCTCTTCTTTTTTGGACATATTTGGCATGGTGCTAGAACCTTGTTCAGAGATGTTTTTGCTGGTATTGATCCAGATTTGGATGCTCAAGTGGAATTTGGAGCATTTCAAAAAATTGGGGATCCAACTACAAGGAGACAAGTAGTCTGATACAACATTGCTCTGGTATCTTTCGCCTCTCTTTTTTTTGATTTGACATAAGGTACCGGAGAAATCTTGATTTGAATCACCATTTATTCTTTGACTCTTTACTTTTCTTTATTTTATATGGTAAATGATCCCAAATGAATAGGTGTGGAAGCTATAATTGTAAACCACGATCGAATCTATGGAAGCATTGGTTTATACATTCCTTTTAGTCTCGACTTTAGGGATAATTTTTTTCGCTATCTTTTTTCGAGAACCGCCTAAGGTTCCGACTAAAACTAAAAAAATGAAATAATTTTTCATTATCTCAATTGAAGTAATGAGCCTCCCAATATGGGAGACTCATTACTTCAACTAGTCCCCGTGTTCTTCGAATGGATCTCTTAGTTGTTGAGAGGGTTGCCCAAAAGCGGTATATAAGGCGTACCCAGTAAAGCTTACAAGTAAACCAGATATGGAGATGGCGACTAGGGTTGCTGTTTCCATTTTTAGATAATTTCAAGATCACAATGGATCTACGATAAGATCGTTTATTTACAACTACAACGGAATGGTATACAAAGTCAACAGATCTCAACCAAGGAATAGTATTTTATGGCTACACAAACCGTTGAGGGTAGTTCTAGATCTGGGCCAAGACGAACTACTGTAGGGAATTTATTGAAACCATTGAATTCGGAATATGGTAAAGTAGCACCGGGCTGGGGGACTACACCACTTATGGGGGTCGCAATGGCTCTATTTGCGATATTCCTATCTATTATTTTGGAAATTTATAATT